GCAAACCCAGAGATATTATTACAACGAAGGATGCACAAAAAACCAGAGCTCTCATGCAAAATTCTCTTGCTTCATCCTCCCAAAAGAAAAAGAAATTGCCAGAACATTTGACTCTTCACGCATCCCAATATAAAGGATTAGTCAAGCAAATAATAAATCGTCGTCGGGTTGGTTTGAAAATCGAAGAGTTGCGAGTTGTAGAATATTATTCCCGTCAAACTTGAACCTAACTAAAAGAACAAAGGTTCGGAAATTTTGGCCCCTTTTTCAACAAAGTAAATCGACCTAAGATAGGGGGGGGTTCCCCGTTATGTATCATAAATACATCGGCGGGGATATTTTACTTCCTTGGCCGATCTTTCCAGTATTTTTCCGTACTAGAAAACTACAAAAATGAGTAATCTAGAATGTATATCAAAAAAAGTATCGACTTTACTTGCTGGAAGTATTCGTTGTTATTTGATTTGATACATTGTGGTCAATAAGGTTCGTGAATTCCGGCAAAGGGACGGAAAGAGAGGGATTCGAACCCTCGGTAAACAAAAGCCTACATAGCAGTTCCAATGCTACGCCTTGGACCGCTCGGCCATCTCTCCTACAAAATCAGATGTTCTGATTATGGCCTAGAAACCGAGTGAATCGCGAGTTATTCCTATTACTGCAGTATAGATCTGACGCATCAATGCGAACAATTTTAAATAGCAAAATAGAAAACTTTAAGTCAAAAAAAGAAAGATTCGTGGCTCGGGGGATCAAAAAACATGCATAAAAAAAATAGATCAGTTTACTTGTAGAATGATTATTCGATGCGTTTTCCTCTTAAGATGGATCAGAATCCAATCAAAACTTCTGGAGTTATCAGAATCTGTAGGAAAAATTCCTTGATTCTTCCACGTCGATGAAATAGTTCCGTTCATTCGTATACTACTCCATTTGGATGAAATCCAATCTCAAATATTTCCTTTCTATCCCTGTCAAAAAGTAACAATTTGAGTGGAAGGTCCACATCTTTTTCATTTTTTTTTTAACGAGTCTTTTTTGTGTTATTTTGTACTGGACAATTCATTTGTTTGTGGGATTCTTTTCCCACGAGGGGTAATGAGAAGAATTAGGGAGTGGATTGTGAACGATGCCTAGATCACGGATAAATGGAAATTTTATTGATAAGACCTCTTCAATTGTAGCCAATATCTTATTACGAATAATTCCAACAACTTCAGGAGAAAAAGAGGCATTTACCTATTACAGAGATGGTGCGATTTGATTTACCAGTCTCAGTCTTACGAGCGAGAAAGACGCATGATTCGGGATAGAACGAAAAAAGATTATTCTATTAGTATATATATTATTATATTAAATTAAAACAAACCTGAAAGAAACCTACGCTTCGTGAAGGTGAAGTTTGAAAATCGAACAATTCCTTCGATCGTGTATCCCCGAGTGATCCAGCCTTAAATGCTTGCATTTTCAATTTGAGTATTGAGCGAAAGGTTCCACCTATAGGTTCTTACAAGTCAATCTTACTCCACTAATACCAATAGGCGGCATAGAGGAAGAAGCACTACACCTAGGAATCAACAACACGAAAACTTTAGTTAGAACTTACCCCCTTTCCTTATCGGGATCGGGACTAACAAACAAGAGTGGTTGGGACAACAAACATCCATCTCGTTCGTACTTTGGATACCCGTAGAACCATCGAAGTCTGTTGAAGTGACTAATTCCTGGAAATAGGGGGCGTTGAGGACAAAACAATTGTTGGAGTTACCTTTTCTATCTACCACCAATACGATGGATGTTAAGATAAAGGCCTTTTGCAGGAAGGCTGGCTAGAGATTTCTTGTAAAAATACTAGTCCCTGTCAGTTCATAATGAGAATCTTGCAATATCTTGTTTTTTGGATTCCATCAATTCTTATCATTCATTATGCACAGAAGGGAGGAGCCGTATGAGATTGAAATCTCACGTACGGTTCTGGAACGGGGATTATTTGAATAGAATGAACAACCGTAACGGATGTCAGCTCAATCCGAAGGACATTATGCGGAAGCTTTACAGAATTATTATGAAGCTATGCGACTCGAAATTGATCCCTATGATCGAAGTTATATACTTTATAACATAGGCCTTATCCACACAAGCAACGGAGAACATACGAAAGCTTTGGAATATTATTTCCGGGCACTCGAACGAAACCCATTCTTACCACAAGCTTTTAATAATATGGCCGTGATCTGTCATTACGTGCGACTATCTCCACTATAGAAAGAGGGAAAGAAAGATCCAATCCGCCAGTAAATACTAGAACGAAAATAGGCTTTCTACATATTTATCGTACAAAGCAACGATTTTTATTAGCTGTAGCAAAGAAAGAGACTTCATAGAAGCCAAAATAGGAAGAAATAGATATGCCTATAACACTAGATTCTATGGATAAAAGCTCTAATTGATGGGGGAAGCGCCGTAAAGATCAATTAGCGAGGGTTTGGGCCGATACAAT